TTATTAGATTTGTTGCTAAAATATCGGTATCAAACCCGAAACTTCCGGCGGATGGCCAGTAACTCAAGCAAAGAAAAGAATCGGTTATATTTTTCATATGATCGCATCTCCTCTTATGGATAGACTAATTTTCTTTCTACGATTCCTATTTTTCGATTTTTTATTCGTTTTTTTTTTTTTATGATATTTAATAGTATTCTATTTATTTATCTTTCTTTTTATATAATAAGAAATTCAATTTCTTATATAAAAAGAAAGAATAGGATTTCCATTTCTTACTAAGAATTCATATGAATTCTTAGTAAGAATATTGATTGAATTTAAGAAGAAGATTCTAGAATTATAATATTAGAGAAGATAGAATATATTTATTCAAAAATATATTCTATCTTTTGAATTGGTTAGTCAATTGAAAGATTCCCCATAAGAATAATTCTTATTAGAATTCGATACTAGTTCTTATGTCAATTGCAAAATTTCTAGTTGTTTTCAACACTTTCTAAAAACTTTCTAAATAAAAAAGGGGGGAAGGCTCATTGGACTAAAAAAGGGAAGGAAGAAGGCGAATCAGTATGTTAATTCCTCACCCCATAAATCTGCCCCCCCCCCCCGTGTTCTTGTCCGAATGAAGAAAAGATTGTAGGGGTGAAATATTAAGATAATTTCAAAAAAAAAAAGCAAGAGCAGCAAAGAAAGTCCAAAGAATATGTATTTTTATTTTTCTATTTTTTAAAAAAGATTAAACAAAAGGATTCGCAAATAAAAGCGCTAATGCTACAACCAGCCCATAAATAGTTAAAGCTTCCATAAAAGCCAGACTAAGTAATAAAGTACCCCGTATTTTGTCCTCTGCTTCCGGTTGTCTCGCAATCCCTTCTACAGCTTGCCCTGCAGCTGTGCCTTGACCAACTCCAGGTCCAATAGAAGCAAGCCCGACGGCCAACCCAGCAGCAATAACAGAAGCAGCAGAAATAATTGGATTCATGATAAGTTTCTCCTATTCCAAATAAAATAAAGAAAAAAATAGTTAATAATATAATCAACCAAGAAATCATGAATTTCTTATTTCATTCTTCCTATTTATCTTTATCTAGTCGAAGTGTAATTCAAAATCTCAAACTGAATTACTTCGATTTTTTATTCGTTTCTACCCATGTAGTTTTTTGTAAATACATACCATTTTTGTTCTTATCTTAAATTTTCAAACCTTTCTTTAAATTCTTCGTTCTTTCTTTTTCTTTATTTCATTTTTTTAGTCATTCCATAATTCAATTCACAATTACAACAGATGAAAGGGAAGGGCTTTGTTTTTTGAATCCCATCTAAATTTAGAGTAGTCGCAGGACAAATTTAGATATATAGTCATATATAACTAGTGAATATCTAATATGACATATACATGTGTTTCTTCCATACCGTAAACCAATTAGTTGTGTCTTAGATTCAATCGGATTCAAGAATCATTCTTTGAAACCTCCAAAAAAGAAAGAGTTGTCTTATAGCGATTAGATTATATATACACCTAGTTCGACCCTCTCACCCTACCCTTTCTTTTTTTACAATTCCTGGTAATTCTTTAAATTTTATTATTATCTTACACTAAATCATATACTTATTTTATTTATACCTTATCCTTATTGCATCTTTTGGGGGGGTTGTGGATAATCCTTTTGATTCTTATTGAGATTTTGAAAAATTTATTTCTATTTTTTTATTGATGTTCCTTAAGTAGATTATCGCGAGACGCACATACTTTGTGAAGGGCTAAACTAAAAAAAAAGACTATTTCGATAACTAGTCAATGATGTCCTTCCATGGATTCACCTATATAAGCCGCAGCTAAAGTAGCAAAAATAAGAGCTTGAATACCGCTTGTAAATAATCCAAGGAACATAACAGGTATAGGAACTACTAAAGGTACTAACGAAACAAGAACAACAACTACTAATTCATCAGCTAATATATTTCCGAAAAGTCGAAAACTAAGCGATAAGGGTTTTGTGAAATCTTCTAAGATGTTAATCGGTAAAAGGATTGGAGTTGGTTGGATATATTTACCAAAATAAGCCAATCCCTTTTTTGAAATACCCGCATAGAAATATGCTACTGACGTAAGTAAAGCTAATGCAACAGTAGTATTTATATCATTTGTGGGTGCAGCTAATTCTCCATGAGGTAACTTTATGATTTTCCAAGGCAAAAGAGCCCCTGACCAATTCGAAACAAAAATAAATAGAAACAGAGTTCCAATAAAAGGAACCCACGGACCATATTCTTCTCCAATCTGAGTTTTACTCACGTCTCGAATGAATTCAAGGACATATTCAAAGAAATTCTGACCGGAAGTAGGAATAGTTTGCGGATTTCGAACAACTAGAATGGTTGAAACTAATAAGATAGCAATTACAACCCAAGAGGTAATAAGTACTTGAGCATGCACTTGAAAACCCCCTATTTGCCAATAGAAATGTTGACCTACTTCCACAGCAGATATCTCGTATAATCTGTTTAATGTGTTCATGGAACATAATAGAACATTCATATTGCCCTGCCCTCTAAAAAAAATAAAAAAAAGATAACTTGAAAGGGAATTATTTTGATTCAACCATTTCCTTTTTTACTTTCATTTTCTATTTTGAATACCTACTCATCACATAATCTTTCTGTTTGTTCTTTTTATCTTTTTTTTTTCTTTTTGCACAATTTTGTAATGGTATAATAACCGATTACATAAATCTATGAATCCCCCCCAAAAAATCTAAAAATTTATTTATATTATTATTAATCAATAATCTTGTATATAGCTAGAACGACCCTCACAAATTGCAAATACCAATTTGTTAAGAATGAATCGGATTGAAGCTATAGCATCATCATTAGCTGGAATCGAAAGATCTGCGAGATCTGGGTCACAATTTGTATCGATTAAACAAATCGTTGGAATTCCCAAAGTGATACATTCTCGAAGAGCCGTATATTCTTCTTGCTGATCAACGATTATTACAATATCGGGTAACCCCGTCATATATTTTATGCCGCCCAGATATGTTTCCAAATGAGATAATTGTCTCTTCAACATAGCGGCATCTCTTTTTGGAAGACGGTTTAGTTTCCCCGTCTTTTGCTCCGTTCTCAAGTCCCTGAACTCACGAAGTCTCGTTTCGGTAGTATACCAATTCGTTAACATACCACCGAGCCATTTTTTATTAACATAATGACATCGAGCTCTTATTGCAGCCCGTGTTACTGAATCGGCTGCTTTTTTTTTGGTACCAACAATTAAGAATTGTTTTCCTCTGCTTGCTGCATCAAAAACCAAATCACAAGCTTCTGATAAAAAACGAGCAGTTCGAGTAAGATTTGTAATATGAATACCTTTACGCTTTGCGGATATATATGGTGCCATTCGAGGATTCCATTTCCTAGTCTCATGGCCAAAATGAACTCCTGCTTCCATCATCTCTTCAAAAGTTATGTTCCAATATCTTTTTGTCATTTATCCCCACATTTAAAAAAAAAAGATTGAAAAAAAAAGAAACCAGGTATCCTGAAATAGAAATAAATAATTGTTCCGACGGAACCTTCTCTTTTCTTGAAGATTGGCCATTAATACATAATCAGTCCATTCATTTTTTCTATTTATTATGATTTTATTATTTATTAGACTTCTTTATTATACTTACTTTATTACCAAATCACTGCATTTAAAGAGGGATGAATCTAATCTGCTTTTAGGAAGCATTAAATCCTAGATTTCTAATGTATCACATAAATTCTTTGAAATGAAAAAAATCAAAGAATTTTTTTGTGATGGAACAAAAGATTTCTAATTTCTACTTCGAACAAATTCTTTTTTTTTTCCAAGGTAATCTTGTTATGTTGTCTTGACCGCGAACGGTGCATTATTCTTTTGAATCCGGTACCGACGGGTATCATTCCCCCTAAAACAACATTCTCTTTAAGACCTTTCAACCAATCGATACGCCCCCGAAGAGCGGCTTTTGCTAAAACTCTAGCAGTTTCTTGAAAACTCGCTTCGGATATGAAACTTTGAGTATTCAGAGATGTTTTTGTTATTCCCAATAATAAAGCTCGGTAACAAATCGCTTCTTCCAAGGCACGCCCCGTTCGTTCGGCTCGCAACAATCCAATTAGTTCGCCAGGTAAAAAGACATTAGACATTCCATCTTCTGAAACCAAGACTTTGGATGTTATTTGACGCACAATAATCTCTATATGTCTATTATGGATGTGTACTCCCTGGGATCGATAAACCTTTTGGATTTTATTAACCAAAGAAATACGACTTTGCGCGATAGTTAGCTCAGTACCAATCAAGAATCCCCAAGGAATGCCGAGAATTCTTGTTATACACTCGTTCCAAGCATCAATTCTTTTTTCTAGATTCATCGATATTGAATCAATCGAACGTATTTCTAATATCTGTTCCACTTTTGGAAGACCTTGTGTTATATCACCTGATCTCGATTTTTCATATATAAATGTAACGAATATATCTCCTTCATAAAGGATTTCTCCATAATGGCCATGAATGGTTGCTCCTGGAGTTGCCAAATAAGGGTTAGCCGATCTTATTATGACAGAATCCATTTGAACAGTTAGAACTTGACCCGATTTTAGTTTTAGGTGTGGTCCATTTTTCGTTTGAGCTATGCATATATTTTCACAAATAAATTGTCCAAGACTAATTATTGGAAACGTTTTTTCACAATAATTATGATTGATAAAATACCAATTCAAATGGAATGGATTTAAAACGATGTTACTGTATAGATCGGGCTTAAAAATCTTCTCATTTTCGTCCATTAAATAATATTTAATTACTTGAAAAGTTTCCTTGAATTTGTCAAGTTGCAAATCTTTATTCATTGAGATCTGATTATGAGTTATTGAACGGTAAAATGAATAAAGATTTGCAACTTGAAGGGCTATTCCTAAAGGGCCTAACGAATTCTTAATTGGAATTATAGAATCTTTTT